CGTACACTTGAAACATAGCCCAAAAAATGGAAGGAACGATTATCTAATTGGTTTATATGGATCCTGTGCAGTTGAGACCACAAGTGAAAATTACATTGCCATAAATAGATAAAGTGATATTTCCATTTTTTCATCAAAAAATCAGTTCCCTTTGAAATCAAAAGGGATTTTCCCCGATATCTAACATAATGCATGAAAGAATCTTTGAACAACCGCAAAGCCTTCTGAAAATCATTACAAAGCACTACTACAAGATGTTCTATTTTCCCATAGAAATGGACTCGTTCAAGAAGGGCTTCCCAGGATATTGATCGTAAATGAGAAGATTGTTTACGGATAAAAAGGAATACGGATTCCCATTCATATACATGAGAATTATATATGAATAAGGATAATCTTTCATTTTCTTTTTTTGAATTTGAAAAAGAAAAGCATTTTTTTTTGCTAATGAGACTGCCCGAATGACAATACTCGTATAAAAAGATTCGCAATAAATGCAAAGAGGGGACGTCTTGTATCCAGTAACGAAGAGTTTGAACTAAAATTTCTGGATGGATAGGGTAGGGTATTAATACATCCGATATATGATATAAATAGAATATATTGTCCTCAAAAAAGGAAAATATTGAGTGGATAGATCGTAAATTAGGAGATTTTTCTATTTCTCTTTTTTTTTCTAGGCACGACACTAATTGGAAGGAGAATGGAATTTCCACAATAATTGAAAAAGCCTCCGATATCATTTTCGAATGCAAATTGTTTTTTCGCCCCAACAATTGATTTTGTTGAAAATCATTTTCATTACAAGAAATAAGAAAATGATTCTGTTTATGCATTCGAATAATTAAACGTTTCACAATTAGTGAACTAGATTTATCGCCATAACCTAAATTTTCTATGGATTCGTAAGGAATCGGTCTATTTAAACCATGATCATGGCCGAGTGCGTAGATATATTCCTGAAAAAGAAGTGGATACAGGAAGTGCTTTTGCTCAGATCTAAATGTTTCTAAATATCCTTTTAATTTTTCCATTTGAAATGACCAAAAAGTATGGAAGGTTTCTTAGATTAACAAATGATACATAGTGCGATACGGTCAAAACAGGGTATCCAATAAGAAAGGAATACCTCGAAGATAAGTAGCCAATCCACGGATCTTCCCTTTTCTTCTATCCCACCTTTCGTTCCACTTACAGGAAGTGGTTAGAAATCCTTTATTTTTGCAATCCTATCGCTCTTTTGATTTTGGAATTAATTTTTTTCTCAGTATACCGTTTCTTCTACACATTGCTTTTCCCATAAAAATCTAAAAAATGAGAGAATAATGAATAATTAGGATTCAAAAAAAGGGAATCGATGATTCACTCGCAGGAGAACCCCCCTTTTTCCGCATCAGACACTAATATATTTTTAACCTCTAATTAGACCGGGCAATTATTCGAATTAAGAGAAAAAGCTCGTTACTTCGGGTTTCCCTATAATTGGAGCTTTAGAGCTCTATCCATTTATTGACTCAACCCAATGATGAATTGATTTGATCCCCTTCCAAGAATCAAAACAAGATTTTGTAATGATCCGGTCTAGTGAGGATTAAGAATGGGGTATTCTTAGAATTCTCCATTGAAACGACATGCTGTTTTTTCCATTCATCCCCTTCAGGATCAGTCGTGGTCTTACAAACTTTACTAATAGTATGTACAAATATGTTGCTTCATCCAAATGTGTAAAAGATCATAGTCGCACTTAAAAGCCGAGTACTCTACCGTTGAGTTAGCAACCCATATATGTATATGTTAAGTAAATAGTATGTATAAATACGATCGTAATATAATAATATATTTTTTATATATTTAAAAAATATATGATAAGGAAATCCCCGACCTACCTACCAAAACTAAAACTAGTAAATAGTGAAAAATCTAAAGAAATCATTTAAGAATCTATCAGGAAAATAAAAAAGAAACAAAAACGAACAGATCAGACTAAAAAACGGATTGTAGTGCAGGGATCCATAGAAAAAGGTACTCTACTAGAAAATAAAAAAAAAAAAAAAAATATAATATAAAAAGGTATATAAATGGGCGGGACCCTATCCAATTTTTCATGAATTTTTTCCATTCAACTAAAAACGAAAAAGAGACTTCTTTTGTTCTAGTGAGTTTTGTGAATCCACCATTTTCGTGAAGTGAAGTGTGAAGTGAATAAACGAAGTGTTTGATCGTGGAGAAATCGATCGATTTCTCCACGATCAAATTATATTTGATCGATACACCATTGTCAATATGAATTGAATGTTGAAAAAAAAAAATAATAAATAAAAAGAAAATGAATAAGGATAATATAATAATGAATAAAACTATTCAATTAATGAAAAAACGAATTTCAAAGAATTCCATTTTTGTTGGATTGGCACTACATAGATAAGAAACGAAGTACGGATAGGGGAATAAATTAAGGAAAAGAAGGATAAATCTAGAATTTTTCAAATATAGGTAAGTACAATAAGTAAGATTGACTCTTTACCTGTTAAAATGAAATCCAATAGTAAAAACCCCTTCATGGTAATACCTACACCTCATAGATCCAGTTATTTCATCTATTCACTTGATCACTTTTACCGTCTCATATCAATACAATAAGATTTTTAAAATTATAAAGTATACATACGATCTTAGAATTTATATAGGATTAAGTATGAATAGAACAAGCCCATAAGGGGGTAGAGGAGTGGAGAAACAATTCCCAAAAATTAGATATGGAGCCCCCCTTTTGTTTGATTAACTCGAATTGTTTGATTAACTCGAAGTTCTTTAAATATCTCCGCCTTCTTTGAAATATCATGAACAGTTCCTGTAGGTTGAGCACCCTTTCCGAGGAAGTATAGAACAGCAGGAACATTTAAATATGTTTGATTCTTGATCGGATCATAAAAACCCACTTTCTGAAGATCCCTTCCCTCTCTTCGTGATCGAACATCAATTGCAACGATTCGATAGACGGCCCATTGGGATAGATGTGGATTAACCCCCCCCCTGGAAACGTATAAGAGGCTTTATCCTCGTACGGCTCGAGAAAGAATGATGAGAACTTATGCATATATGCGGTAAATGCATTTATGAAATAATCAATTAGACTAGAATTGAAGTCGTTTTTTGTTCTTCCTTCTTAAAAAAAATATCATTCATACTCATAACTCAAATTAGTTAATTCTCAAGGAGCTCAAGGGCTTATACATTTATTGAGTCGTCTCTAGCATCTTTTGTTTGTCTTACCTAGGATCCATTTCCTCACTTTTTTTAATATTTGGTTCAATCCAGCTGGTAAGGCAATTGCAAAAGAGTGTTTCCTTGTTTCAATATCTGTTATCTTTACATTGATCCTTGGGTTTAGACATTACTTCGGTGGTTCTTAATCTCTCAAAAAAGCAGCAACATACCCTTTATTGTTTCTTTTTATTGAAGAATCATAGGAATGATTGATTCCTCTGCAATACACTTATAATCGAAATAGTTTTATTAATTTCGATCGATTTCACCTTTTTTATTTGAAACTTATTCGAAATTGACCCCTTTGATCCTATATCGAAGATATGTTTACGAAGTTTGTTCAATTTATTGATTGGTACTAACCCTAGACCCCCTCTCCTGCTAAAAAAATCATTTGAACTCGAGCTCCATCATGTACCCTAAAATTCTCATTAGGGATCGTTAGAACAAACTAAACTATGTCGAGCCAAGAGCATCTTCGAGGATATAGAAAGTGGCGGATTCTTGCATCCACTGCCAATGATGTCCTTCAAGTCGCACGTTGCTTTCTACCACATCGTTTCAAACGAAGTTTTACCATAACATTCCCCTAATTTGAAATTCTAGAACCAGTGTGGAATTGATTCAATATAGAATCAAATCATGAATAGTCATTGGATTTATTTAATCGGTGCTCCATAATTTCTTTTTCGATATACTTTTTCGATATAGAAGTATAAGTATTCATATAGAGAAGCTTTAACAAAGATTTCATTCCATCTTTTATCATTCAAATAAATGGAATGAAATCTTTGTTAAAAGACATAAAAATGGGGTTGCTTAACGCTTATTTACACCTAATCACAAAAAAGAAAAATAGATGGAGAAAATCGAACTTATTTGTTTGTTTTTTTTTTATAAGGATAAATAGAAAAGAATTGGTGAAATATAAGATTAAGGTCGTTATTCTTTAATTGAATTTGAAATTCAATTAAAATGAATTAGTAATTATTGAAATGAAAAAAATACAAGTCTGATAAAATCAGAATTGTAGGAGTATGATCTTTCCATATATACATCAGATATAAGGAGCACTTGTCAATAGAGTATACTAATGACATTGTCATTATTTACGTTTGGGAAATCACGGGCCTTTTTCGCCGAAATCGAAATTGCCACGTTACTGAAATACAAGAACAGAAATACATATAAACAATGTTTATAATGTATTAAATAATGAATATAGTGCATTAATGGCTCATTTTCTAAAGCTTTTCTTTTGCTTTACTTGAAACTGAAAAACAAAAAAAAAAAAAAATTCAAGTTGAAATTTTGTTTTTCAAGTTGATAAACCACATTTCCATAAATGACAAATTCCATCAAACTCGAGTGGAAAAAAAATGATTGACTTTCCAAAACGATAGAAAACCCCTCTCTTTCCCATTTTGCCACAAAACAAAAGCATGTGGTGAGGGAATCATTTTTTCTTTAAAAATACGGAACAACCCATTTTTTAACTAACTAACCTCACTCAATATGAATAGAACCCGGGTGAAAGGAGCGGGCATACAATGAATAGTCTACCCTCCTTTTCAAAAAAATATTTTCTTTATTTAATTTATGTCCACATCCAAACAAAAAAAGATTTTTGCTTCCATCCACGCGGCATTTAGATTTCTACCCTTGTGAGAAACAACGTCGAAGAGGATTATAAATATATATATAACAAAAAACCCAAAGGAAAAAGAAAATGACATTGTATCCACCACTGATAGATACGCAGAAAAGGATGTTCTTTAAGTTTCTTCTGTTCTGAGGGAACAGCTCTGGGACGGAAGGATTCGAACCTCCGAGTAACGGGACCAAAACCCGGTGCCTTACCGCTTGGCCACGCCCCATTTATATGTCGATTAGACAATAATAGACAATAATATTGTTATTGTCTGTTCGTCAATTCTAACCCAAATATCTACCGAATTGGTTGTTGCTAAGATTCGATACGTGGAAACGTAGAATGAAAATAAATTCATTGATCATTGCATAGAATTCCATTAAGATATTGTATGAAAATAGAATTCCATCTTGATTTTCATTTTACAATTGAAGGGTTTTGGTTTGGGGAGGGAAAAGAAAAAAGAAGGATTTTTTTCTTTTCCCCCATATCAATAACTCAATAAAAAATGAAATTATCTCTAATCCAATCCAAGAACGAAATGTTTGTTATGCTTAATATCTTTAGTTTGATCTGTCTTAGTTCTGCCCTTCATTCGAGTAGCTTTTTCTTAGCTAAATTGCCGGAAGCTTATGCCCTTTTCAATCCAATCGTGGATGTTATGCCAGTCATACCTGTGTTCTTTTTTCTCTTAGCCCTTGTTTGGCAAGCTGCTGTAAGTTTTCGATGAGATTTTGAATTTGAATACTAAAATATTCACCACGATAGATTCGAACAAAAAATATGTGTTCTAACAAAATGGGGAAAAACAATTGCTAATATCGGGTAAATCATACATTATGAACCTTAGATTCATACATGGAAATTCTCTATGGATTGGATTATGAATATGGAGATCCGCGCGCGGGGTCTGGATCAGCTAATGTCTTCTTCATTCTGATCTTACGAGCTATTATAAATAAGGTTGCCTCAAACAAAATACTAAATTGGGGAGATCCTTTTGATAACCAAGGATAGAAGTCGAATTTTAGGACAGAGAAATTTCTTAAAATCCTTTTCTTGGTGCAAGATATTTGGTACAAAAATAGAGAATCTATTCCCTTATTTTCCACAATATAATTTGGAGATTGTGTAATGCTTACTCTCAAACTCTTCGTTTACACAGTAGTGATATTCTTTGTTTCTCTCTTCATCTTCGGATTCCTATCTAATGATCCAGGACGTAATCCTGGGCGCGAGGACTAAAAAACCCCCCTTTCTTCTTGTTTTTTTTTTATTCTTTATTTTTTAATGATTTTTTTTACATTTCATCCATTTAACTATGAAAATGGAACTAACTATGAGAAATAAAGCCGAGACTCTCGATTTTTTTGAATTCCAACAAATTCCCGATAGAAACTAAAAAGGATCCGAAGAAACGGAGAGAGAGGGATTCGAACCCTCGGTACGAATAACTCGTACAACAGATTAGCAATCTGCCGCTTTAGTCCACTCAGCCATCTCTCCCAATTCCTAATTCAAAAATTCGATAATTCACATGTCAATTATGAATGAAAAATAGATAAAAGTCTTTTTCTTTCTTTATTTATTCTCTTTTTTATTCTAAATAAAGAATTTTTCTATCTATTTAGAAAGATAGAAATTTCATAAGCAATTGCAATTATATACCCATTTTATTAGCAATTCCGTTTGAATAATGATTCAGAACAAAAATTTCCAATAGAAAAAAAAAAGTACCTCTTTGATTTACTACGAAAGAGTTTTTTACTCCCCCAGCCTGGCTAGTACCTAGCCGGGCCATTCTTTGTTTTGCTTCTTGTCATTTTCATTTCATTTCTATGATTAGTATAATCTTTATGTATGATAAAGGTTCTTTTTCTTACTTCTTTTTCTTTTATCCATTTTTTTATTCAAAAGAAAAATCTATATCAGATTTCCATTCCGACGAGAATCCCCCCTTTTCCTCACGGAAAAATTTCGTTTGTTTGAAATGAAATCCACAAACAAAGCGAATACTATCTTCATTAGATCTAATGAAATGAACTCAATTCATAAGATCTGGGGAGTGTATGAGAATAAATGAAGTAAGGAGGAATCGCTCCGAAAAGGAAGAGAAAATACAACCAACCCCCCTCCCCCTATTCGACAAATGATGTATTTATATACATTATATATATTATAGCGGGTATAGTTTAGTGGTAAAAGTGTGATTCGTTCTATTAATAGCTGAAATAGTTAAGGGATCCTTTAAGTTGAACCGAGATTCCGATCAAAAACTTTATTTCTTAGAAAAGGTTTAATCCTTTACCTCTCAATGCGCCATTTGGAGAAGAAGATGGATTCTCGTGATTTATATACAATCCAAAAAGTCAATTAGAAATTGAAAAATGAGATTATGAAATCGCGAAACATAATTTTTTTTAGTTAGATCAACCCTTCAAAAAGGCTCCATGGATGAAGATCAAAAAGTTTATTTCTAATCGTAACTAGATCTTCAACTTTTTTTGAATGTAAAAAGAGAGGTTGAAGCCAAATAGCTAGTAAACAATGACTTTGGTTTACTAGAGTCATTAACATATTCT